AAATTGATTATTGTTCCTATACAGTTCGAACTATCTATGGAGTATTAGGCATAAAAATTTGGATATTTGTAGACGGAAAATAATGGACCTTTATTTATGTTATTATTCTATCCAGTGATAGAACAATAAATGAAAAACTGTTTTATTTTCCTCCTGTTTGTTGAATCAAATATGAGCTTAATTCTTTTAATTCTATAGGGATGAATAAAAATTTGATTTACATTTTTGGTAGAATTGCTATGCTTAGTGTGTGACTCGTTGTCTTGGTTTTTCTTTAGAGTCAGTATAAAAAAAAAATAGACTGACCACTATTATGAACTAGTAACTATAGAAACTAATAACCAACTTATGGCTTCGTATTGTCGAGATCCCCCAAACAGTCACTATATGAGGTATCGATCATATAGTTGTAGCAACTGCAAATTTTTCCAAAAAAATAAATTGGATTCCGGGTTGTGAATAAAAAGGAGATGTAGATAAATTAAATGGAAAGGCGATAGATAGAAAGAAAAAAATATCAACGATATATGATTCCAATATGTATGGTTTATTAATCATTTTTTTTTTATAAAAGGCAGTGTGATAAAGCATCAATACTGAAAAAGTAAAGAGCCCCCAGTTAATAGAAACTGAGGAGATTAACTTGTAAACGCATTTTGTTGGGAGCTCCATTGTCGAGTTCAGGCCTAATCATTGACGGAGAAGCCATGGGAACGACGGAACCCGTGACTGCATAGGATTATATTGAAAACGAATCCTAATGATTCATTGGGTGGGATGGCGGAACGGACCAGGAACCTATTAATTAAAATTTTCTGAAACAGTCATGGGTTGACCCTACAAATGAAGCAGAAAAGAGTCAATATTCGCCCGCGAAACATTTTTTGGATTAAATTTTTTTTTTTAGAAAAGATTTAAATAAAAATAAATAATAAATATAAAAAAATAATATAAAAATAAATAACAAATAAACAAACAAAATAAATAACAAATAAACAAATAACCAATAACAAATAATAAATAAATAATAAATAAACAAATAAATAGAAATTATATTAATAGAAATAGAAATTAACTTGTGAAATAATTATCTTGTGGCTAAAGATAAATATATCTTGCATGCAGCTTTCCTATGTAATATCAATAAAATAAATCCAATTTAATTTATTAGTGTATCTGTAATATTATTTATTGAATCCTGTAATATTATTGAATCCTTTATATTGAATTATATTGAATTGTTTCTTCTTTCGCGAGGAGCCGGATGAGAAGAAACTCTCATGTCCGGTTCTGCAGTAGAGATGGAAGAGGTAAACAACCATCAACTATAACCCCAAAAGAACCAGATTCCGTAAACAACATAGAGGGAGAATGAAAGGAATGTCTTATAGAGGCAATCATATTTGTTTTGGAAGATACGCTCTTCAGGCACTTGAACCCGCTTGGATCACAGCTAGACAAATAGAAGCGGGGCGAAGAGCAATGACCCGATATGCACGTCGTGGGGGAAAAATATGGGTACGTATATTTCCCGACAAACCTGTTACAGTAAGACCTACAGAAACCCGTATGGGTTCGGGGAAAGGGTCTCCCGAATATTGGGTATCTGTTGTTAAACCGGGTCGAATACTTTATGAAATGGGCGGAGTATCCGAAACTGTGGCCAGAGCAGCTATTGAAATAGCTGCGTGCAAAATGCCTATACGAACTCAATTTATTATTGCGGGATAGAGATGTAGAACAAAAGAAAAGGGCATTAGGAATGAATGAAAAAATACAATTGCGGTTTTTTTTCTGGACAGATAATATTTCTTTTCTTTCTTCATCCTTTGCATTAAAAGAGCAGATAAAAAATGATATGATTCAACCTCAGACCCTTTTAAATGTAGCGGATAATAGCGGGGCTCGAGAATTGATGTGTATTCGAATTTTAGGAACTAGTAATCGCCGGTATGCTCATATTGGTGACGTTATTGTTGCTGTAATCAAAGAAGCAGTGCCAAATATGCCGCTCGAAAGATCAGAAGTTATTAGAGCTGTAATTGTACGTACATGTAAAGAACTCAAGCGTGAAAACGGTATGAGAATACGATATGATGACAATGCTGCAGTTGTCATTGATCAAGAAGGAAATCCAAAAGGGACTCGAGTTTTTGGTGCAATTGCCAGGGAATTGAGAGAATTCAATTTCACAAAAATCGTCTCATTAGCTCCTGAAGTATTATAAATATTAGTAGATAGAATTATGATTGATATAGTAGAATATCTGAAATAGATAAATTAGTAGATTGTGTCTCAAGCATATACTTTTTTATGAATTCATAAAAAAAAAAAATAAACACGTTGATTATATCAAAATTTGGAGGCAACTATAATTATAGTTCATCATGGGTAGGGACACTATTGCCGAAATAATAACTTCTATAAGAAATGCTGACATGAAAAAAAAAGGAACGGTTCGAATAGCATCCACAAATGTCACCGAAAACATTGTTAAAATACTTCTGCGAGAGGGTTTTATTGAAAACGTTAGAAAACATCGAGAAAGTAATAAAAATTTCTTAGTTTCAACCCTGCGACATAAAAGAACTAGGGAAAGAATATATAAAACAATTTTAAAGCGTATCAGCCGACCAGGTCTACGAATCTATTCCAACTACCAACGAATTCCTAGGATTTTAGGCGGAATGGGGATTGCTATTCTTTCTACTTCTCGAGGTATAATGACAGATCGAGAAGCTCGCTTAGAAGGAGTTGGGGGAGAAATTTTGTGTTATATATGGTGATTCTTTTCCTAGGGCATAAAAATTTGATCTCTAACTTCTAGGTTGTGAAAAGAAAAAGAGAGGAAAGGTGAGTTATATGACTGCTCCCCCATTAATTGATACTTCAAGGGAGGCTTGCCCGGAATAAAAAAAAAAACAAAAACGGATTCATGAGGGTTTAATTACCGAATCACTTCTCAATGGTCTGTTCCGTGTCCCTTTAGACAATTAAAATCTAATTCCAGGTTATGTGCTTCGGGGAGGATAGACGTTTATCCGGATACTACCAGGAGATAGAGTCAAAATCGAAGTAAGTAGTTATGGTTCAACCGGCAAGGAATGTATAATTTATAGACTTCGCAAGGAAGATTTGAACGATTCGGGGATTTTTTTATTTCATTCGTGGGGGTTCGCGGTTAGAAAATTAAGGAAACTTTTTTTACTTCAAAGAATAGATTGAATAGATTCAGAATTAAGGTAAGGAATCGTAAATATGAAAATAAGGGCTTCCGTTCGTAAAATTTGTGAAAAATGTCGACTGATCCGTAGGCGCGGACGAATTATAGTGATTTGTTCTAATCCAAGACATAAACAGAGACAAGGATAATCTTTTGAGCTTTTTTTTTTTTCTAAAGGAAGGATCAATGTAAAAAAAAAAGAATCTGTTTTAACATGAAATGGATATCTCCGTATATTTCTGACTCATATTTATGAGATGATAAAATATGACAAAACCTATACCAAGAATTAGTTCACGCAGAAATGGACGTATCGGTTTGCGTAAGAGTGGACGTAGAATTCCAAAAGGAATTATTCATGTTCAAGCGAGTTTCAACAATACCATTGTAACTGTTACAGATGTACGAGGGCGGGTGGTTTCTTGGTCCTCCGCGGGTACTTCTGGATTCAAAGGCGCAAAAAGAGGAACACCTTTTGCTGCTCAAGCCACCGCGGCGAATGCTATTCGTACAGTAGTGGATCAAGGTATGCAACGCGCAGAAGTCATGATAAAAGGTCCTGGTCCGGGACGAGATGCAGCATTACGAGCTATTCGTCGAAGTGGTATACTATTAAGTTTCGTACGTGATGTAACTCCTATGCCACATAATGGATGTAGACCCCCTAAAAAAAGACGTGTATAGAAATAAGAATTGAACTGATTTCAAGAGAAATAAATGATTCAATAATCTAATCAAATAACAATAATATATTATTATGGTTCGAGAGGAAATAGCAGGATCCACTCGAACACTACAGTGGAAGTGTGTTGAATCAAGAATAGACAGTAAGCGTCTTTATTATGGGCGTTTCGTTCTGTCCCCGCTTATGAAAGGTCAAGCCGATACCATAGGTATTGCTATGCGACGGACTTTACTTGAAGAAATAGAGGGAACATGTATAACACGTGCAAAATCTGAAAAAGTACCACATGAATATTCTACGATAGTGGGTGTTGAAGAATCGGTACATGAAATTTTAATGAATTTGAAAGAAATTGTATTGAGAAGTAATCTATATGGCACTCGAGACGCATCCATTTGCGTCAAAGGCCCCGGATACATAAGAGCTCAAGATATTATCCTACCACCCTCTGTAGAAATAGTTGACACTACACAGCATATAGCTACCCTAACAGAGCCTCTGGATTTGTGTATTGGATTACAAATCCAAAGAGATCGTGGATATCGTATGAGACCCACAAATAACTCTCAAGATGGAAGTTGTCCTATAGATGCTGTATCCATGCCTGTTCGAAATGCGAATCATAGTATTTATTCTTATGGGAATGGAAATGAAAAACAAGAGATCCTTTTTCTAGAAATATGGACAAATGGAAGTTTAACTCCTAAAGAAGCACTCCATGAAGCTTCTCGTAATTTGATTGATTTTTTTATTCCTTTTCTACATGCAGAGGAAAAGGACATTAATTTCGAAGAAAAGAAAAGCAGATTTACTTTACCCCCTTTTACCTTTCATGATAGATTAGCTAATCTAAAGAAAAACAAAAAAGAAATTGCATTGAAATGTATTTTTATTGACCAATCAGAATTGCCTTCCAGGACCTATAATTGTCTCAAAAGGTCCAATATACATACATTATTGGACCTTTTGAGTAACAGTCAAGAAGATCTTATGAAAATTGAATATTTTCGGATAGAAGATGTAAAACAGATAGTGGACATTCTACAGAAGCATTTCACAATTAATTTACCTAAGACTAAGTTTTCATTTTAAATCTATCACAATTACTTCATCTTTTTTCTCTATTTTATAAATTTTATAAAGATTATATATAAGATAAAGATCTTATATAAGATAAGATAAGATAAAGATTATATATAAGATAAGAGATAAGAAATTTTTTAATCTTAAGCACAATCCGTATTGAGAAAGATTAAAAATAATGTATCTAGGGAGGATTCAGTTTGAATCGACTATTCCCTAGATACCTACGCGCAGTATTTTACGGTTGAATCAATTTAAAAAAGACCTAAAGTCAGGGATTTATCAATAGGTAATGTTGCTCCAATACCTAACCAAAGAGCTACTGCGGTACCGGTCAAAAAGACTGTTGTAGCTACTGGACGACGAAATGGATTTTGGAATTTATTGACATTCTCCAAAAAGGGTACTGTTAATAATCCCGCAGGTACTGAAACCATTAAAAGAACACCCAACAACTTATTTGGTACTGTGCGAAGTATTTGAAATACGGGAAAGAAGTACCATTCGGGTAATATTTCCAAAGGAGTTGCAAATGGATCCGCCGGTTCACCAATCATTGAGGGTTCTAGGACCGCTAAGCCTACGTTACATGCTATAGTACCCAAAATAACTACTGGAAAAATATATAAAAGATCATTGGGCCATGCGGGTTCTCCATAATAATTATGTCCCATCCCTTTAGCCAATTTAGCTCTTAATACAGGATCATTCAAGTCAGGTTTCTTTGTTATTGGGATAGGTGAATTCTTATGTTTCCACCCCCCGAAGGAACCGGACATGATAATTTTTCATCATCCGGCTCGAGCAAGAATCAAATCAAAGGAATGACAGAAGTAGATCTATATCAAATCTATATTTCATCCATATCTACACATATATAGTGTAGTAACTCTATGTAAGAAAATATTTATCGAACCCCACTTTCCGGAGTTGCAACTATTCATTGGCAAGAATTAAGTTCTTACAGGTAAATGCTCAATATCCAAGTAGGCTTAAAATTTGATCATGATCAAGTGCTTTTTGGATTATCTCATATCTTGTGATTGGTATTTATTCTCACAATATCGTGAGTCTTCTTATAAATACAAAGAATTTACTTGTTACTAATACAGTTTAACCTCTGTTCTTCCTTAGATCCCTTATTTCACTCCGATAGTATCATGGATCCGGACGGATGCAAAGGAAATGGATGCATTTCCATACTATAAACTATAAATAAGTAAGTAGAATAGATAAAACATAATCCAGATTATGCCACATCATCTATTTTACAGGATCTTACGGAGCCTGTCCATGCATGACATGGATTCGGGTATAATCATGGAAAAGATTCTCCTCAAGCGAACCAGCCTATCTTCCGCTACGTAAGGGAACTCGCGCGGTGATTGGATGCGGAGACACATTTGGTTGTGAATTCCAATGTGGCGGATAAAATCATATATCCGCATGGCCCAATCAATAGTTCAAGTCACACACTCCCATAATCCATCTTCTCTTCGGAGGATCCACTTCAACTATTCATATCAAAGTATCAAATAAAGAATACTTTGGAGTTGAAGAGAAATATCCAAATAACATGTCTTATTTTTTTCAATAATCCATATTTGTAGCAATGAGATACTATTGTTTTGTTCCTTTCCGAAATAATATAGGATCGATTACAAATATCTATGATCTGTCTTCTTTAGTTTATAAAGGACCTGAAATACCTTGCTTACGTATCATTGAGAAGTGCATTAACATAAATACAGCAGTAAGAAGAGGCAATACAAAAGTGTGTAAACTATAAAAACGAGTCAAAGTGGATTGACCCACACTAGCACTTCCGCGTAATAACTCTACCAAAGGCGATCCTATTACAGGAATAGCTTCAGGTACGCCTGTCACAATTTTTACTGCCCAATAACCAATTTGGTCCCAAGGTAAGGAATAACCAGTTACACCAAAAGATGCAGTCAATACAGCGAGAACTACACCCGTAACCCAAGTTAATTCGCGAGGTTTTTTAAATCCGCCTGTGAGATACACACGAAATACGTGCAAAATCATCATTAGAACCATCATACTTGCTGACCATCGATGAACGGATCGGATTAACCAGCCAAAGTTGGCCTCAGTCATTATGTATTGAACAGAGGAAAAGGCCTCTGTAACAGTTGGTCGATAGTAAAAAGTCATAGCAAACCCCGTAGCTACTTGTACTAAAAAACAAGTAAGTGTGATCCCCCCTAAACAATAAAATATGTTGACGTGAGGAGGAACGTATTTGCTAGTTATATCATCTGCAATCGCCTGAATCTCGAGACGCTCTTCGAACCAGTCATATACTTTATTGAGATAGGTAACCAGGGGGAATTCCCCCCCCCCCCCGAGAACCGTATATGAGAATTTAATCTCGTACGGCTCAAGCAAAAACATACAAATACTGTTTAAACGAATATGTAATAGAATTTTTGAAACTTTTTAGTCACTCGATTCAATCTACCCCGAGGCTCAAAAGAAATGAAAATCCGAAATCTGTTCTTTGTGATGATAATGCTAAAAAAAATCAAGTTAGCTCATCCATCTTTCTTTTTTATATTGATTATTACAGGCCTCTTGAATCTTCTCTTCCCTATTTAGTATTTTTTTTTAGTTTTTTTGCGTAATGAAAATTGACTATTGTTTTACTTTTGATAGGAATTCTCTTGTTGAGACCCTATGAATCAATTAAAACCTCAGATTCATACTAGAACCACGATGATTCATCAATAAGTCCCTAAACAAAATTAAAACTCAAAGGTTCTCTGAGTAAGAACCATTTGATCATCACTTATTTAATGAATAGATGTAGTGACTCAACAAAATCCAGAGAAATAGTTGTACTTTCGTCAAAGTACATAATTCTGAAAAAATAAAAATTGTTTGATTTATAACTTTTTTCATTTTTTTTTTGAGTCCGGTTACGAGGTTTTAATAATGGGTATGAATCATAGTCCAAATATTTCTTTTCTTGATCTATTCGATATATTTCGTGCTCCGGAAACTAGAATAAATATAAATATCCGACGGGGTGGAATCATCTCTATCGAGATGACAGATCCACTTTCTGTATATCCATAGGATCAATTATAACAAGTCACACACTCATATTCCGGAAATGAAATACCGAAACAAAGGAATTTCACGGTCGAACTACAAAAATAGGCTTGAAATCCGAGTCCTAAGTTGTTTTTTTTTTTTTTACTAGTACTTCATTGCTCTTATGAACCTAACTCACTGAAATTCCATCCAATAGAACGGAAGAATTATAAATCTCCAAAATAATAGATAGGAATACCGCAAATAGAGCCATTGCGACTCCCATGAGAGGAGTAGTACCCCAGCCCGGAGCGACTTTACCATATTCCGAATTCAACGGTTTCAATAAATCCCCTACAAGAGTTCGTCTTGGCCCAGATCTAGAACTACCCTCAACAGTTTGTGTAGCCATAAATACTATTTAATCGGTTGAGATCTGTTGACTTTGTATACCATTCCGTTGTAGTTGTAAATAAACTATCTTATTGTAGACCTTTCACGATCTTGAAATCGAATAATGGAAACAGCAACCTTAGTCGCCATCTCCATATCTGGTTTACTTGTAAGCTTTACTGGGTACGCCTTATATACTGCTTTTGGGCAACCCTCTCAACAACTAAGAGACCCATTCGAGGAACACGGGGACTAGTCGAAGTAACGAACCTCCCAATATGCCATATTGGGAGGTTCATTACTTCAATTGAGATAATGAAAAATCATTTCATTTTTTAGTCGGAACCTTAGGGGGTTCTCGAAAAAAGATAGCGAAAAAAATTATCCCTAGAGTAGAGACTAACAGGAATGTATAAACCAATGCTTCCATAGATTCGATCGCGGTTTACAATTATAGCTTCCAAATCTATTTATTTTGTTTTGGATCATTTATCAATCAGATAAAGAAAGGGAAAGGGTTAAAGGAAAAGCCGTGATTCAAGTCACGATTTCTCTGTCCCCTTTCCCATGTAAAAAAAAAAAGAAAATTCAAATGTAGGCGAAAAATACCAGAGTAATGTTGTATCAGACTGTCTGTCTCCTTGTGGTTGGATCTCCAATTTTTTGGAATGTTCCAAATTCCACTTGAGCATCCAAATCTGGATCAATACCAGCAAAAACATCCCGGAACAAGGTTCTAGCGCCATGCCAAATGTGTCCGAAAAAGAAAAGCAAAGCAAATGAAGCATGCCCGAAAGTGAACCAACCCCTGGGACTGCTACGAAAAACACCGTCGGATTTCAAAGTAGCCCGATCCAATTCAAAAATTTCCCCCAACTGGGCGCGTCTAGCATATTTTTTCACAGTAGCTGGATCACTGTAACTAACTCCATTAAGTTCGCCACCATAGAATTCAACAGTTACACCTACTTGTTCGACACTATACTTTGATTCTGCCCTTCTAAAAGGAACATCGGCTCTCACAATTCCATCTCCATCTACCAAAACTACTGGAAATGTTTCAAAAAAAGTAGGCATACGACGTACAAAAAGCTCGTGTCCTTCTTTATCTCTAAAGATAGGGTGCCCTAACCACCCAACAGCTATTCCATCCCCATTGTCCATTGAGCCCGCTCTGAACAATCCTCCCTTTGCCGGATTATTACCAATGTAATCATAAAAAGCTAATTTTTCGGGAATTTTCGACCAAGCTTCCGATAAACTCAGATTTTCAGCTAGTCCAGCACCAACTCTTCGATATATTTCTTGCTGAAAATATCCCTGATCCCACTGATAACGAGTGGGGCCAAATAATTCAATCGGGGTAGTTGCTGAACCATACCACATAGTTCCGGCAACAACGAAAGCTGCAAAAAATACAGCAGCAATACTACTGGAAAGGACAGTTTCAATATTTCCCATACGTAATCCTTTGTATAGACGTTGAGGCGGGCGGACGCTAAGATGGAATAGACCTGCTAATATGCCTAATGTCCCCGCTGCAATATGATGAGAAGCTATGCCTCCTGGAACAAAAGGATCAAAACCTTCCGCGCCCCACGCTGGATTTACAGGTTGGACTTTTCCAGTTAGTCCATAAGGATCGGACACCCATATTCCAGGACCGTACAAGCCTGTTACATGAAATGCACCAAAACCAAAACAAGCTACCCCTGAAAGAAATAAATGAATTCCAAAAATCTTGGGCAAATCCAAAGAGGGTTTTCCCGTACGCTCATCGCAGAATATTTCTAGGTCCCAATACACCCAATGCCAGATAGCCGCCAGGAAGCACAAGCCGGAAAACACAATATGTGCACCTGCCACACCTTCGTAACTCCAAAGACCCGGATTCGTTATAGTTCCCCCTGTAATACTCCAACCACCCCATGAATTGGTTATTCCTAAACGAGTCATAAAGGGTATAACGAACATACCCTGTCTCCACATTGGATCAAGAACGGGGTCAGAAGGATCAAAAACCGCTAATTCGTATAGAGCCATTGAGCCGGCCCAACCAGAAACTAAAGCTGTATGCATTATGTGGACAGAAAGTAACCGACCGGGATCATTCAATACAACGGTATGAACACGATACCAAGGCAAACCCATGGAAATACCCCTTTATCAAAGATAAATAGACACTTTGTAACTTTATCGCATTGGACTAAAAAACAAAAATATATATACTATGTACCTAACCTTTTTCAGTAGATTATCTATGAACAAGGGTTCATATTTATTCCGTTACATTGGTAATAATAGAAAATTTCTGTTCGTAGGAACAAAGAGAAGCAGATCTATTCTATACCCGATAAGTAACAATACGCAATGGGGAATTTATTTCATTTTTGGAAAACGAATGCATAAACACTTGTTGATTATTCGAACGATCCCCTCATAAGAATTTTTCTTTATTTTATTCATTCCCGATTTCTGTATGAACCCCCCAATCTATGTATAAAATAGGAGAAACAGAAATTAAAATTATGAGGACAAAATAATAAATTCATTGTTACGTTTCCACATCAAAGTAAAATATAGTACTTTAATTTCTTTTTTTTTTATTTAATGCCCATTGGTGTTCCAAAAGTACCTTTTCGGAATCCTGGAGAGGAAGATGCAGTTTGGATTGACATATAGTGCGACTTGTCAGACATATTGGGTCATATGGGATTTACCCGTTCTCTCTCCCGATCGAGATATCCTCTGTTTCGCCCAAGAAAGATTGATTGAACCTTCAAAAACTCGGAGCGCGAAGTACAATTAAATCACATTTTTTTAAAGATCAATAATCTAAATTAGAAGAATTTATGGTTGGCTTGTACCAATAAAATGAAATATTAAGGCTCCGTTCAGAAAATACCAAATTGGTAATATAGGTACCATTACCACTTGTATCATAAAGGATTTTTATCCCCTAGGGGTTATCTCAAACTACCAATCAACGGAATAGTATAATAAAAATATCAAATAGTTTGGCGGAAGGTATGAAAAGAATTGAAAAAAAAATCGTAGAAAAAGTGGCACTGACATAATTTGATTTGCCCTATATGTGCAAATATAATTCGGATAGATATTTACCCGGAGTAGAACATGAACCTAAAAGAATGAAATGGGCCCTTTTAGTAACAAGAAAATGACATCGTGATTTGAATCTCGATGAAACAATACATCAATGAGAGGTTAGTTCAATAATAATATAATAAGTTTTTTTAATTCTTTTTTTTTTTTTTTTTAGATAGGGTTTTCTATTGAAAAAAAAATAGTTCAATAATAATATAATAAGTTTTTTTAATTCTTTTTTTTTTTTTTTTTAGATAGGGTTTTCTATTGAAAAAAAAAAAAAAAGAAATAGAACTGGAATCGATACATTGATTTTATTTTCGCTTTTTTGAACCGTATGCACCCAAAGGTGCATGTACGGTTACTAAAGGATACAATTTTGTCCTAATCAACCGACTTTATCGAGAAAGATTACTTTTTTTAGGACAAGAGGTTGATAGCGAGATCTCGAATCAACTTGTTGGTCTTATGGTCTATCTTAGTATGGAGAACGATACTAAGGATCTTTATTTGTTTATAAACTCCCCCGGGGGATGGGTAATACCAGGAATAGCTATTTATGATACTATGCAATTTGTGTCACCTGAGGTGCATACAATATGCATGGGATTAGCCGCTTCAATGGGATCTTTCATTCTGGTCGGAGGAGAAATTACCAAACGTCTAGCATTCCCTCACGCTTGGCGCCAATGAGTTTTTTATTTGAAAAAAAAAAAAGACTATGTCTTCGCCATATAGAACATGAATTATAAGTAATAATAGCATGGCATTTTAAGTTCGATATGAACAAACCTTTTTTGTTTTTTCATAACATGAAATTATATATCGAAATAGTAGTATGAAACAAAGGTTATTTCCGATTTGATCTTATGCGTCGGAGGTCTGTTTCAGCGTCACAAACCATTTTTCTTACACACCAGAAGTGCCTTTCTGATATTAATGTTATAAAAAAAAAAAAAAAAGAAAAAAGATCTTTTTTCTGATCGGGTCAGAAAAACCTTGGGATTGCTAAATTAAAGACGAGATAAATAAGAAATATATAAAGCAACAGAACCATCATAGTATTTTTGACTTCTACGAAAGGAAGGATGGTAAATGGATCATTCAACGATCTGGATCGGATGGACTCTATTTGTTTCTAGTACCTTATTTGTCCCTTTCCTTGGCGGACGGAAGGGAAAGGTCAATTCCATTGCGGAGCCGTATGCAATGTACAAAAGATGCCTGTACGGTTGTTCAATTCTATCTTTTTCTTATTGTTATTTTTATTCCTTCGACCAATCGTGTGAGATAGAGGAGCCGCTCATAATGGATGTTATATAATCAGGGTTATGATTCACCAACCTGCTAGTTCTTTTTATGAGGCACAGGCAGGGGAATTCCTCCTGGAAGCAGAAGAACTACTGAAACTTCGCGAAACCCTCACAAGGGTTTATGTACAAAGAACGGGCAACCCTTTATGGGTTGTATCCGAAGACATGGAAAGGGATGTTTTTATGTCAGCAACAGAAGCCAAAGCTTACGGCATTATTGATCTTGTAGCGGTCGAAAATGCTGGGGATCCCATGTAAATACATGATTCCATTTCAAACCGTAATTTGAATTTTCCGCGATTTGATATTGAATATTTTTATTTTACTCAAGTCAAATATTCATTCAATTGAAGGGAAAAAATTCATAATCATCAGGTTAAGATCGATCTAAACCAGCCTATTATAATCCCATCATATATATACGATTCAACATGCCAACTATTAAACAACTTATTAGAAATGCAAGACAGCCAATCAGAAATGTCACGAAATCCCCCGCTCTTCGAGGATGCCCTCAGCGTCGAGGAACATGTACTAGGGTGTATGTGCGACTCGTTTAGATCATGAGCTCGAACAAATGATACAATTGTTCCAGTATCAATGACTAGTACCAATGAATAGATAGAATGTGAATAGATAGAATGGAAAAATGGAAGAATAGTGTCTACTATCTAAATAAAACTAAAAAAAGATGTATCATATACCTTGCCTCTATTGATTGTGTATGAATTTTATGGTTTCTGTTGGTGCAAATCCAATCACCTCGATTTGAGATGAAAATAAATTCTCCATTGGTAGCAAAAGGTTATCCATTAAGCGGGGAAACAATATTTAAGAAGCAAAACAATTATGCTCCTATTCTTGAAATAACGGACTAACAGGGTCAGCTACCTAGCCAACTTTCATAATTAAATGCCGTCACTGTATGGATAGCTCTCATTGTGAAAAGACCTATTACTGTATAATTCATGGGTAGAGCCAAAAAGTGCGAACTGTACAAGTTACCAAAAACATTGATTAAATGGAATGGGAGAAAGAGCTCCGGTGTATAGAGAGGACCTCGCCGTTTAAGAAGTAACCATAGAAACGAAGGAATCCACTATTTTTTTTTTTTTTATAATTTATAAATTTTGTACTTTACAATACAATTTTTTTTTATTATTGATTGGATTGGTCTAATTTCTTATTTCCACAAGCGGAATACCTGACTGAAAGAAATAAAATAAAAAATTGTGGTTGGGAAGGTTATAGTAGCAAAAGCCATTGGAATTTTTATTTTATATATCGGAATAATCAGTTTTGTTATTAATTGAACCGGGGAAAAAGAATGACTGAACGAACTGAAATCAATTAGTTATTCATCAAAGTTTAATTTGATTAAATGACCAGAGTTAGACGAGGATATACAGCTCGGAGACGCCGAACAAAAATTCGTTTATTTGCATCAAGCTTTCGAGGAGCTCATTCAAGACTTACTCGAACTATTACTCAACAGAAAATGAGAGCTTTGGTTTCCGCTTATAGAGATAGAGGTAGGCAAAAGAGAGATTTTCGTCGTTTGTGGATCACTCGGATAAATGCAGTAACTCGTGAGAACGAGGTTTCCTATAGTTATAGTAGATTGATACATAATCTGTACAAGAGGCAATTGCTTCTTAATCGTAAAATACCTGCGCAAATAGCTATATTAAATAAGAATTGTCTTTGCATTATTTACAAAAGGATTACAAAATAAAAGAGATTATAAAATTATATACAGGAATGGTTGAAACAAAATTCCCCGGAGAATAAACTCCGGGAAGATAGAATAAAAATAAATTAAGATTAAGATAAGTAGTATGAATGAACGAACATGTTTCATTTCAATAAAAAAAGGATTATTTTCTTCCCCATTTTTTTATTACAACACAATAATGAAATACAGATTCTAGTCTTTTTAAAAAACTTCAATGTTGAGTTCATTGAGTTCATATTGAAGTTTTGAACCAATTGAAGAGTATGGTATGCCTATTTATTTCTGGTTCTAGGACCAGTAGCTCTAGGGATCGACTCGGTTCTTTCAAATTGTCTCTCATTATTAAGAAAAGGTAACAAAGATAAAATACGAGCTTGTTTTATAGCAATAGTAATTAATCGTTGTTGTTTCAAGGTTAATCTATTCACTCGTCTAGATAATATTTTTCCTTGTTCACTAATAAATCGACTAATTAAACTCATGTTTCTATAATCAATTCGATCCCCCGATCCAATTGGGGGCAAACGCCTACGAAAAGATCGCTTGGGTTTATGGAAAGATTGCTTGGATTTATCCATGGTTTATTCCTTATCTCTAAAATCTGATTTCTTCATGCATTTAAGATCCGACCGAAATAGGATAGGGTTTTATATTATATTTATATGTTAATATATTATTTATATATATATGTTAATATATTATTTGTTATTAACCGCTTCTTGCTCCTTGGATTGGGGGGATCGCCCACACGTTCTGTTCGATCTATTTCTTTACTTCCCCATGAATTGTATGCTTTTTACAATAGCGACAAAATTTTTTTAATTCTAATCGACTGGGTGTATTGTGTCGATTCTTTTGAGTAATATATCTAGAAATGCCCGGAAATTCTTTAGTGACACCGTTTCGGGCACAACTGGTACATTCCAAAATAACTCTGACTCTTACATCTTTACCTTTTGCCATGGACCCCCTTTGCTTTGGATTTTGGATCGACTCAACTCTTCTATTTTTGACCCGAACCGAAGAAGAAGAAAGGAACATAAAATCTAAAAACCAAATCAATAGAAGTCACTAAAATTTGCTTTTGAAAACATTCATATTCATTATAATGTAATAATTAACTAATACAACTTTTTCTAACTAGAAATTGTTCTTAGCCTAATCACAGTATTTCATTTACGTATTTTATATTTGTGATGCCTATCTTAGACCTTAGACCCCTATTTCTATTCTACCAATCAAATTCGATATTAGACCCACCCCATCCCACACTGGGGTTAAATACCCCCTTTTTTTCTTTCTCTTTTCTTCCTATCCTAAACAACTAAAAAAAAAAGGGGGGGGAAATTAGTCACATAGAATTTTTTGTATCTCTAATTTTCTTCATTTCTTCCCAATAACGAGAATTAAAAAAAAGGAAATGACAAGGCATCCGGGAATAAACGATTAATTTCTATCAATAAACCTGCTAAAGACCCAAACCATAGAGTACTTAGCACAGGTGCCACAGAGAGATATGTTTTTATATCTCGCATTGAAAATCCTCCTTCTTTATTGTAATACATGTATGATCAGATGCTGGAACTAAATTAAGGATCACTTTTATTTTTATGCAACATTTATAACTAAAATGTCTATGTACAATGAGTCAGTAGTGGGATTTTCTTGCCCCCGCCCCTACCCTAAAACAGAAAAAAAAAAATACCCTGAACCTATAAATAGCCATTCTTTTTTTTTATCTTAGGTTTAATTTCAGATGTATATAGTTTATTATATGTATATGATATGAAAGCAAAAAGAATAAATGGCAAGAAAATGGATTTTATATAGATAAAGATAAAGGAGAAAATAACGATGTGGAAAACAAGACAGGGCTTTTGTACAATGACACTGTACGACAATTGAAAAAAAAAAAGGGATGTAGCGCAGCTTGGTAGCGCGTTTGTTTTGGGTACAAAATGTCACGGGTTCAAATCCTGTCATCCCTACCTATTACTCCTCCTATGGGAAGTAACGAGGGGTTATTTGAGATCGATTATAATTGGGCATAAATTTTGATTTTATCATACTATATGCATGCAAGATGTGTTTATTGAATTAAGGGTACAAAAGGAATTTTTTTCCTTACAGTTATATCTCCTGTCATAAGAAAGCGCTCTTAGTTCAGTTCGGTAGAACGCGGGTCTCCAAAACCCGATGTCGTAGGTTCAAATCCTACAGAGCGTGATTGTGTTCTTTGTTATATTGAATAACAATAAACTAACTAAAGAAGTTGAATTACAATTAAAATTTGACCTCCTGTAGAGAGGAGGTCAATCAAAATAAAAAAAAAAAAAAGAAATGTTACTCAATCAATCAAAGCTCCAGCTGATCACCGCGTCTGTATTGTAAATACGCAGTTACGAATAATCCTGCCAAAGTAATAGGAATTAGACCTAACACGATTCCAAATAGAAGAACTTCAATCATTTTTATTTCTTTGAGAGAAAAAGAGAGGTCAATTTAATTCCTAAATATTAATCTGAATCGTCCGTAAATCTCAATAACCAAAAATTTACAATTGACGTTGAAAAGAACCTTAAAATACTTGAAATCTCAGAGAAATATTCATTTTTATGAATTGCTCATTCAATTAACTTCAAATAAGTCGTATCTTGTTCAAACCAATCAAAAGCGCTGGGGTTATAGTTGAAGCAGCCAGTAGAAAACCGAAATAACTAGTTATAGTAGGCATGAAAGAGCTAAATAAGATACGTCCTTTTGCTACATATGCTGATAAAACATTTACCTAAGCTTCCATTTTTCGAGATATAATAAAAAATACCAATTGACAGAATTAATTCCAATTGAAAGTTCTTGATTTATTAGTCATTATAAACGATACTAACAAAAATGGAGTAACA